GTAATCGTGTTAGAATTTGTTTTTTTTTTGAAATGAAAGCGTAATAACTCACCTGGGATCCACTCGAATTCGTCAAAGAAAGAGTGGATCCCAGGTGAGTTATTAATAATTCTAATCTTTTTTTATTCATATAAACGACTACTTTTTCCGATGTTTCAAAAAACTCCATTTCATTCTTTTTTTTTTTTACAAGTTAATTGAAGAAATTCAATTTGTTTAATCAAATTCCCCAACCCCCTCTCTTTTTATTTGTTCACTACGTATTATATGCAATAAAATATTATATGGCAGAAATATTCTAAGTTGGAAAAAATAGAAACTAAGATATAGGATTTTTCAGGAAGGGGTTAAAAAAGATTATTTTATTGATATTTTTAGAATATTTCTATTTCGACACAAACAAGAAGGAATAGGAATCGGACTCTAGGAAAAGACAAAAAATCCCCCCTAGAGTACCTTTTCCATATTTTAATTGATTTTGTTTCAAATTATCTATCTATATAGATATCTATTTTATGTTTAGTATCGAATCCAATTTTATTGTATTTTACAATCGAAATTTCTATAATAGAACTCTCTATTATAGAAAAATGAAATCTGAAAAAAACAGTGTCATAACCATAATATTCGAATTTTTTGGGGGGTTGAAAAAACAAAGTCAAATAGTCTTCCTGACAATATCCATACTCGAGTTTATTTGTATTACGTTACAAGTAACTCTTTAAATATAGTATAAAAAGACTATACAGAACCAAAGATCTTTTCATAATTTTTTTATTCTATTATACTGATATTATACTGAATAGAATTACATAAATTATCAACAAAAAAATTGAGTTATTTTTATGAGTTTAATATGTTGATAAATATGCGGGACTAGAAATTCATTTCGGACAATTGAACCTTCTCAAATTGTTTCTTCTTAAGAACTAAAAAGATTTGTGCTAAAATAATAGATGCGAAGAAGAACAAGAGACCTTGGACACGTAACGGATCTTGAAGTACTATTTCCGCATCCCCCTGACCAAATCCACCCACATTTGGATTACTTGTTAATGGCTGATCAAGTTTGATAGATTCACCTTCTGAAACAAGAAGTTCTGGTCCTGGAGGTATAATATCAATCACTTCACGCCCATCCAATGCATCCACTATAGTTATTTCGTATCCCCCTTTTTCTTTTCGTATGATTTTTTTTACCATACCCGCTGCTGTAGCATTATACACATTATTATTACTCTTGCTCCCGTCAAGATAAATCTGACCCCTTCCCCTGTTCCCACCTACGTATATAGGATATTTTAAGAAATGAACATCTCTCTTAGTAGTGGGATCCGGGGAAAGAATAGGAAAGGTGATTTCTTTATATTTTTGACCAGGAACAGGGCCTACCACAAGAATATTTTTTTTTGTAGGACGATAGTTTTGAAAAGACAGATTGCCTATCTTCTCTTTAATCTCAGGCGAAATACGATCGGGGGGTGCCAATTCAAAACCTTCCGGTAAAATAAGAACAGCCCCCACATTCAAAGCTCCCTTTTTACCATTAGCAAGAACTTGTTTCACTTGCATATCATAAGGAATTCGAACAACTGCTTCAAATACAGTATCAGGAAGTACCGCTTGTGGAACCTCAATATCCACGGGCTTATTAGCTAAATGGCAATTGGCACAGACAATACGACCGGTTGCTTCTCGGGGATTTTCATAACCCTGCTGTGCAAAAATTGGATATGCGTTTGAAATGGGTGCTCGAATTATTATATATATCATGATCGATATGGAAATGGATCGAGTAATCCCTTCCTTTATACAAGAAAAAGCATTTCTAGTTTGCATGGTCTAATCATTGATCCTGAAAATTTCTACAATAAGATTAGGTAGGTCACTCGCATAGTTCCCTATCCAAGTCGGGGAACCCCTTTTTTCATTTAAGGGGGTTAAAAAGAAGGGAAAAAGCAAAGTTATTTTCTTTTTAGCTAAAAAACTTTAAATTAAAATTTGATAAGTGAATCATTTTGTCAGTCAATCATTCATTGAATGATAAATCACTACAAGTGATGGAGATACGCGATTTAAATAACGAAAAATCCAATATTTTAAAATTGTATCTAAAATGACTGGAAAAGTGGAAACAAGACCAGATATAATTTGATCATTTTGAGCAAATCCAAAATCTTTATAGACGAAACCAATCACTAGTTCCCAACCATGGGTTGAATGGAATCCTATACATAAATCAGTTAATAGAAGAATAGAAAAAGCTTTTATTGTGTCACTTAAATTATATATAAATTCTCGAACCAAAGAGTTAATAAGAACAAGTTCTTGATTACCAAGAATAGAATAACCGCTTAGAATAAAGAAACAAATTATATTTGTCGAGAAGTGCAAAATCGTATTCATACGATCTTCGTTGTGCGTTTTGATTAATTGGATTGTTTCTTTATAGATTCCAGTACGCAGGTTTTGTAGATGTGTTTCCGGACATTCCTTTAACATGTCATCTAAGAAAAACAGTTCTTCAAATTCTATGAATTTTTTTAGAATACTCTTTTCTTTAATATCATTCAAGAAAATTTCGGATTGCCTAGTATTCCACCAATCAATAAACCAAGATTCGAGACTTTTCTTAAATGTGAAAGAGATACACCAGGGCAAAAAGACTATAGATGTAAGATATAGAAGGGGAATGAATGTTTTCTTTTTTGTCATTTTTCGTCTTTATTTAATGAACTCAACTTCATCTCATTCGTCAACTCTATATGATAATAACCTTTCTATCAAGCATAAGTTCTATTACAAGTCATAGAGCTTATAGATAAATCTATATTCTATTCTATCATTTTTTTTACTTGCAGTTCGGGAGTTAGTCCTTGCCTTGTTTAATTTAGAAAAAAGAATACATAAATCGAATAAGAAATCGAAAGAATTCACTGTCAATTCAAATGAAGAAAAAAATGGTGTTTCGAAAGGATATCAATTGCTAAGATTCGAAGAAAAATTATTACTTTTTATGAATACACCAAGGAGCACTTCGGGTTAGGAATATAATAATCGGATTTCTAAATCAAATAACGCCTCATCTATAAAAATGGAAATATTTTGAAAAAAAAAAACGTTTTTTTTTTTCAAAATATTTCAAAAGGTACACAAAATAAATAGGACAATTCTGAAGCTTTTTGTGCAATTTAATTTCTAATTAAGTTCAATTCTCATCAGTAAAAAAGTGGTACACCCAAAAATACAGATAATTCGCCAGCTTTATGTGCAATTTGTGTCCCATTCAAATTATCTTCAATACGAGTCAAGGGAATAAACCCCTGTTCTATGGTTTCCAGATAAACGATACTCTCAAAAGTACTGGTACGAGTAAAAATACCCTCTTCTTTAACTTCTGTTATTATTCTGATGGAGTGAAGCTCGTTCATAGGTATTTCGAGAATAATACGACGATTTTTTCCAGGAAATCCCCAACGAACAAAACGTACCTTTTTCCCTTTTTTATTGAAGATATCAAAACCACCACCTATATCCCAAAAAATAATCGACCCAAAATAAAAACTACTAAAGAGACCCGCGATTCCATAAAAAGCCATCGTGGCCCCTTGTGGAATAAATGGAAAATAAATAAAGTCCGGAATAAAAGAAAAATCACTAATTTTCTCAGAAATAAAGAACAAATCCATACCAAGATAACTGGAAATTGCAACGAACAATAACCCCAATGAACCTAACAAAGTGAAAACGGCCCAAAATAAATTGCTTGTTCTTCGAACCTCCGCCATAGAATATATCAGTACATCGTCTGAGCGAAAGATTATACTCATTACTCTCCTTTTTTTGAATTTAGTATTATAATTGGGGAATAAAAAACCCCAGAATTTTACTTTGTTTTCTGTATCTAAAAAATCTTGTTTTTTTGAACATGAAGAAATAAAGAAGCCATTGCAATTGCCGGAAATACTAGGCCTACTAGAGGAACAAAAATGGAAGGAAAGTTTATCATAAAATGGGTACCTCGATTTACTATTTGTACCTTATATATATTATTTTGATATTTATATAGATTCTTTTTTTTTTTTATTTTTTTATTCTTATTTATATTATTATATAAAGATAGTCTATAATCACTAGAATTTCTATATATTTATACTTAGTATATAATAATTCTAGTGATTATAGCTAAGCCAATATATATCATAATATAATATACCCTTTTCTTATTCAAAGAATTTATGGCTATGCCTTATCATTTTTAGTCAAAGAAAAGAAATTATGGAATTGAAATAACTCACTCAGAACGCCCTTTAAAAGATTACGCGGTACGATTGAATCAAATAAGCCCTTATGGAATAAATATTCAGCTGCTTGTGAACCTTCAGGTACTGCCTTATTCAATGTTTGTTCAATTACTCTTTTACCAGCAAATGCAATATAAGCATTTGGTTCGGCAATAATGATATCCCCCAACATGCCAAAACTAGCAGTTACCCCCCCAGTAGTGGGAGATGTAAGTATGGATACATAGAATAACTTTTTATTTTTTTGATAATCATATAAAGCAGAAGAGATTTTAGCCATTTGGATCAAGCTCAAACTTCCTTCTTGCATACGCGCTCCTCCGGACGCACATACCAGAATAAGAGGTAAAAGTTGATTAGTAGCATATTCTACCAAACGGGTGATTTTCTCACCTACTGCGGATCCCATACTGCCCCCCATAAACTGAAAATCCATAATTCCAATAGCTACAGGAATACCATTTAGTTGACCAGTACCTGTTTGAACAGCCTCAGTTAATCCCGTTTTTCTTTGATAAGAATCAATACGATCTTTATAAGGTTCCTCTTCGGAATGAAATTCAATAGGATCCAGAGAAACCATGTCTTCATCCATAGGATTCCAAGTACCCGAATCAATCGAAAGTTCGATTCTATCTGAACTGCCCATTTTCAAATGATATCCACAGTATTCACAAATATTCATTTTTGATTTAAAAAATTTTTTATAATTTAATCCATAACAATTTTCGCATTCAAGCCACAAATGCTTATATTTTTGACTTTCATCGAGATTATTAGAACTTTCTCCTATAGTGGAATCACTATCATTTGTATCATTCGTACTAGTTATTATACTAGTACTAGAATTATCGCTTTCACTACAATTTCTGCCCTTCAAAAAAATGTAACTATAAAAATAAATATCATTGTATTTGTCAATATCACCTAAATTGAAACTCTCAATGCAACTATCAATGAAACTAGTAATATTATTGTTAAAACTAAATTGAGTCTCATACATGTAATGATCATCATCATTCTTAGAAACAGTATTCAGATCGCTAGAAAAAAAACCTTCCATTTCTAAATAATCCAAATCCCTGTGAATTTTTTTTTCTATATCGGTTAAAATTTTAGGGTCTTCCCTTAGACTGGTATTTTCAATAGGACCAAGACTATCCATTGATTTACTTAATTCACACCTGTATTCTAACTTCCTATTAAACAACATAGAATTAAACCACCATTTTTCCATCGAGTTTTTCCTCTATTTACACAAAAATATAATGAATGTATAGTCATTGGATGAAGAATAAAATAATAGAAATATTCCATTTTGAATATTCTATCTCATGTATTTACTATAAAAAAAGTATATAAATCAAATAACTAGGATTAGTAACTGAAAATAATAAAGAGCGAGTTGGTATTAAAAAGAAATGATAATAAAATCAAAAATAATAAGAAACATTAAAAAAAAAAGTACCTCAATAGGGGTAATCTATTTATCTATTTATAAGTCCAATTACTTCATTTAGTGACTATTTTTTTTCTTTTTCCTATATTCTATCTTTTATCTCTATACATTTTTTCATTTTGTTTTGAAGATCGATGCAAATTTCATTTCTTTTTCTGGCTATAGAAAACTACATCCTATCATTCTATATAAACAACAAGAAATAAGAAAAATTAGGTATGAATAGAACAAGAGAGCGGGGGGATAAAAGAGAAAAGAGTTTTAGAAATCTATATACAAGTCATCCACACCCCCTTTTTTTTATTTCATTAATGGAATTTCGTTTGTTGATTCGAGCTAAGTTCCATAAAAACACCAGCCCTTTTTGAAATGTCCTGAACAGTTCCTGTAGGTTGAGCGCCTCGTTCAAGGAAATATAGAATAACAGGAATATTTAAATAGGTTTGATTCTTTATTGGATCATAAAAACCCACTTTCCGAAGATCTCTTCCCTCTCTTCGAGATCGAACATCGATTGCAACGATTCGATAAACGGCTCATTGGGATAGAGATAGATAAATAATGCACCCCCCCCCTAGAAACGTATAAGAAGTTTTATCCTCGTACGGCTCGAGAAAATAAAAAATTATAATGTATGTAGAAAATTATGATGTCAAATAGATCAATAAAATCATCAAATCAATTAAACTATGACTTAAGTATTTTTCTTTCGTATTTTCTTTTTGAAAAAAAACTCCTCATATTTATAACTCCATAACTCAAATTGGATAATTATCAAATAACTAAAAAGAGAACAAAGCCTTTAGTAGCTATTTCATTTATTGAGTGGTCTCTACTCCCCTTTCTTGCCCGTGTTTCGTTTCTTTATAATTTATTTTTTATAATTTTTGATAATAGAATTGATGAGACAATTTGAAAATGGTATTTACTTGTTCCATGATCTTTTAGCTTTTCTTTGAATCATTGGGTTTAGGCATTACTTCGGGAATCTTCAATCTTTTCAAAAATGGCAGCAACATACCATTTTTTCTTTCTATGAAAGAATCATACAAATAGAAGGTTAATTCCTGCGGCTACACTTTTGATCAAAACAGTTTTACTAATTCCAACCATTTTTTTGAACCTTGCTCAAATTGGATCCTTTCTATTTTTCTATCAAAAATAAACTTACGAAGTTTTTCTAACTTATTAATTTTTACTAACCTTAGATACTTGCCCCTGATAAATGAATAAACTCGAGCTCCATCATGTACTATTTACATCATCAACTTACATCATCAACTGCTTTCCCGTCCCCAAAACAATAAGTTCTAGTGGAACAGAACAAACGATGTCGAGTCAAGAGCATGTTCATTTCTATATACTAGAAAAAATGGCGGATGTAAGAATCCACAGCTAATCTAATCATGTCTTTCAAGTCGCACGTTGCTTTTTACCACATCGTTTCAAACGAAGTTTTACCATAACATTCCTTTAGCTTGGATCCAGTATGTAATTGATTCAATTATGGAATCATGAATAGTCATTGATTCAATCGATACATAATAATCTATCCTTTTTAGGTCAGGGTTTTTCTTCTATATAACGAAAACTTTTTTTAAAGTAAAGACGTAAATGAAAATTAACTCGGTATTTTATCAATCTATTTTCTACTCTCTTTTTAGAATTTGTAAAGTAGAAAAATGGGAATTTAAAAATATTAGAAAAAAAGAAAAAAAAAAATTGAAAAAATTATAAAATTATAATAGATATATATAATGAAATGATTACATTAAAACAATTTTGATACAAAAAAGAAAGTAACAAAAACTCGACTTGTTTTTGAATCCACATATTCGAAAGCAAGTCGATTTAGATTAGAGACGAATAATTCAAAAAGGGGGATAATTTTAATTCTGATATACAATCTGTATTCCAATATGATATACATCATGAATGGATATGCTCTGGGACGGAAGGATTCGAACCTCCGAATAGCGGGACCAAAACCCGTTGCCTTACCACTTGGCCACGCCCCATTTTCGATTTTATACTAATAAACACTATTATTTATATTGGTTGTTCGTCAATTCCAGTTCAAAAATTTCTATAGAAAAATTTGTTGCTAGTATTTTTATATGCGTATCTACATATCTATCTATATCTATCTAGATATAGATAGGATAAGACTCAATTTATTGATCATTACGTACAATTCTATTAAGATATTGTATAGAAGTGTGATTTATTCGATTTTTTTATTTCAGAATAAAAAAAGATTTTGAACTAGATAAGTTCAAATCAAAGAAGGATTTTGGAGGGTTTTATCTTATTTTATTCATTTTTTTTTAGTTTTATTCATAAATTAATATTAATTTCTTTTCCTTTTTATTGTATTTTATATATATATAAAATACAATAAAAATGAAAATTCTAATTAAAAAAAAAACAAAAATAATTTATATTTTCTTAAAGAACAAAATGTTTGTTATGCTTAATATCTTTAATTTGGTCTGTATTTGTATTCACTCCGTCCTTTATTCAAGTAGTTTTTTCTCGGCGAAATTGCCCGAAGCCTACGCTTTCTTGAATCCAATTGTGGATATTATGCCAGTAATACCCTTACTCTTTTTTCTTTTAGCTTTTGTTTGGCAAGCTGCTGTAAGTTTTCGATGATATCTGTAATTTGAGTAATGTCTTAAAAAAAAATTAAGAATTTATCAGAAAACTAAAATTCGAACATTTTAACAATTTAAAAGATCAAATAAGTCTTACAGTGTGAATTATCGATTCCAATATTGAAATTTTTGGATATATACGAAAAAATACGGACCATCTCATCATCTACGTTTTGCCAATTGAGAAATCCTAATCCTATTATTCGATTTGAACCCATCACCAATAGAATACCTAGATTATAGATATGAAAGAATATTTTTGGTAAAAGTAATTATTGATAATTTGTAATAAAAGACTCGACTCTTACTACAAATCCATTTTCGAAACTTATCTTATATATCTCCTCACAAAAATTTAATTTTTTAGAAACTTAGTATTAAAAGAAACAAAATTTGTTGTAATATAAGAGAATCTATTCTCTTTCTTTGTCGTTTTTTAATTATCTTGGAGATTTTATAATGCTTACTCTAAAACTATTTGTTTACACGGTAGTGATATTCTTCGTTTCTCTTTTCATCTTCGGATTCCTATCTAACGATCCAGGACGTAATCCAGGGCGTGAAGAATAAGAAAAAGGTGGATTCTGTGTTTTTCTTGCTTGTGCTGGATTTTAAAATATTTTTAGGATTTTCTTTATTTTAACATCTTTAACTAGTAAATAAAAAAAAATCAAACAAACAAGGAAAACAAAGAAGTTCAACAAAAAATATCAAATTATCAACGGAAAGAGAGGGATTCGAACCCTCGGTACAAAAATTTGTACAACGGATTAGCAATCCGACGCTTTAGTCCACTCAGCCATCTCTCCCCAATTGAAAAATAGAATTACTTTGTTTATGTTATATCACATAAACAAGAAGAGCAAAAAATGGAGCTTGAAAAAAAAAGACTTCTTTTTATCTTATTTTTTATCTTATCTCTTTTTTTTCTATTTGATTTCGATTCATTATTATATTCTATATTCTTCTATTTTTTAGTTTCCTTTTTTCTTTTTCTACAGCCAAAGAGCCCGGCCAGTACCTAGTCGGGCTCTTTTTATTCCCATGAATATTGAATAACAATGATTTATTTGAATTGAATGTACTTTATTCGAAAAAAAAATACCTTCAGCAAAAACAAAATCCAAAAATGTAATTCACCCCGTTTTTCAAATTTCATTAGAAGATACTCTAATTAAACATGTCAATACTCGAATTATTAGAATATTGAATATTATGCCCCTCTATTTCTTTATTGATTTTGTCTGATTGCTTTGTTCGACAAAAGATACAATAATTGTATTGTAGCGGGTATAGTTTAGTGGTAAAAGTGCGATTCGTTCCATGGACCCCTAAATAGTTAAGGGATCCCCCGTTTGATTCATATTCCGATCAAAAACTTTATTTCTTACTTAAAGGGAATCCTTTATACCCTCAATGAATGATTTGCGGTATAATATACATTATCGTAATTTGTATACAAGAAGAATCAATTCTAAATTGACAACTTGAGTTCTAAAATTATGAAACATAAGTTTTTGGAATTGGATCTATAATCCGAATTTTTTTGAGTATGACGAAAGGATCTATGGAGAGATATA